CAGCAACCCTAGTTGCCATCTCTATATCTGGTTTACTTGTAAGTTTTACTGGGTACGCTTTATATACTGCTTTTGGGCAACCCTCTCAACAACTAAGAGATCCGTTCGAAGAACATGGGGACTAGTTGAAGTAATGAGCCTCCCCATATTGGGAGGCTCATTACTTCAATTGAGATAATGAAAAATCATTTCATCTTTTTAGTTGGAACTTTAGGTGGTTCTCTAAAGAAGATAGCGAAAAAAATGATTCCCAAAGTTGAGACTAAGAGGAATGTATAAACCAATGCTTCCATAGATTTGATCGTGGTTTACAATTATAGCTTTCATACCTGTTTATTGGGAATCGTCTCCCGGATAAAGAAAAAGAAAGAACAAGAGTAAAAGAAAACGCAGCCATTCCAATCAAGATTTATCCGGTTCCCTTATGTAAAAGTCAAATTCAAATCAAAAAAAAAAAGAACAAAACAATGTTGTATCAGACTACTTGTCTTCTTGTAGTTGGATCTCCAAGTTTTTGGAACGCTCCAAATTCTACTTGAGCATCCAAATCGGGGTCGATACCAGCAAAAACATCTCTGAACAAGGTTCTAGCACCATGCCAAATGTGTCCGAAAAAAAAGAGCAGAGCAAACGAAGCATGTCCAAAAGTAAACCAACCCCTTGGACTGCTACGAAAAACACCATCAGATTTCAAAGTAGCACGATCTAATTCAAAAATTTCACCCAATTGAGCACGTCTAGCATATTTTTTCACAGTAGCAGGATCGCTATAACTGACTCCATTGAGTTCGCCACCATAGAACTCAACAGTTACACCTACTTGTTCGACACTATACTTCGATTCCGCCCTTCTAAAAGGAACATCGGCTCTAACAATTCCGTCTCCGTCTACCAAAACAACCGGAAATGTTTCAAAAAAAGTAGGCATACGACGTACGAAAAGTTCACGCCCCTCCTTATCTCTAAAGATAGGGTGTCCTAACCACCCAACAGCTATTCCATCCCCATTGTCCATTGAGCCCGCTCTAAACAATCCCCCTTTTGCCGGATTATTGCCGATGTAATCATAAAAAGCTAATTTTTCGGGAATTTTAGACCAAGCTTCTGATAAACTTTGATTTTCGGCTAGCCCAGCACTCACTCGTCGATATATTTCTTGCTGGAAGTATCCCTGATCCCATTGATAACGAGTGGGACCAAATAATTCAATTGGGGTAGTTGCTGAACCATACCACATAGTTCCAGCAACAACAAAAGCTGCAAAAAAGACAGCAGCGATACTACTGGAAAGGACGGTTTCAATATTTCCCATACGTAATCCTTTGTACAGACGTTGGGGTGGACGGACACTAAGATGGAAAAGGCCCGCTAATATGCCCAATGTCCCTGCTGCAATATGATGAGAGGCTATTCCCCCTGGAACAAAGGGATCAAAACCTTCCACACCCCATGCGGGATTTACGGGTTGTACCCTTCCGGTTAGTCCATAAGGATCGGATACCCATATTCCAGGACCATACAATCCTGTTACATGAAATGCGCCAAAACCAAAACAAGCCACCCCTGAAAGAAATAAATGAATTCCAAAAATTTTTGGCAAATCCAAAGAAGGTTTTCCTGTACGTTCATCACAAAAGATTTCCAGATCCCAATAGACCCAATGCCAGATAGCCGCCAAAAAGCATAAGCCGGAAAACACAATATGTGCCCCGGCTACACCTTCGTAACTCCAAATTCCCGGATTCGTTATAGTCCCTCCGGTGATACTCCAACCGCCCCATGAATTGGTTATTCCTAAACGAGTCATGAAGGGTATAACGAACATACCTTGTCTCCACATTGGGTCAAGAACAGGGTCAGAGGGGTCAAAAACTGCTAATTCATATAGAGCCATTGACCCGGCCCAACCGGCAACCAGAGCTGTATGCATTATATGGACAGAAAGCAAACGGCCGGGATCATTTAATACGACGGTATGAACACGATACCAAGGCAAACCCATGAAAATACCTCTTAGATTAACAAAAAATGGACACTATGTAACTTTATTGCACTGGAAAAAACTATACTATACTATGGACTCTTCCCTTTCGGTGGATTATCTCGGGTAAAGGATTAATATTTGTTCTAGTTTTTTAGTAATAATGGAACAATTCTATTCGTCGGAACAAAAAGAAGCAGATCTATTCTATACCCGATAAGTAACAATACGCAATGGTGGAGGAGAGGGGGAGGGGGGGTTGACGCTATTTTTTATGAGTGTTTATATGAGTGAATGCAGACATATTTGTTCATCATTCAAAGGAACTATTCGTAAGAATTTTCCTTTATTCATTTGGTCTTCCTTTTTTTATTTATGATTTTTTTTTATGAACTTAAAACTAAACTAAAAAAAAAAAATATGATAAATACTAATCATTATTAAGCCAATAAATCCACTGTTACGCTTCCGCATCAAAGTGAGATATACGACTTAATTTAATTGAATTCTTTTTCCATTTAATGCCTATTGGTGTTCCAAAAGTACCCTTTCGAAGTCCTGGAGAAGAAGATGCATCTTGGGTTGACGTATAGTGCGACTTGTCAGATATATTGGGTCATATGGGATTTACCCGTTCTCTCTCCCGATCGAGATATCCTCTCTTTCACCGCAAAAAAGATTGATTTAATCATAAAAAATTTGGAGCGTGAAGTGTAATGAAGTCGAATTAGATATAGTTTTTTTTTTTGGGGGGGGTATCCAAATTTATATTATCAATTTAGAATAATTTATGGTTGGCTTGGTTTGGACCAATAAAATGAAGCATCCAGGCTCTGTTTAGAAAAAAAACCAATTGGTAATATATCTACGATTACGACTTCTATCATATATTTGTCGGAAAATATGCAAAAAAATGGAAGAAAATAAAAATAAAAAAGGAAGTTGTAGCAAAAAAAAACGTGGTATTGGAGTATTTGTCCTATATGTGCAAATCCAAATCGGTCAGATCTTTACTCGGAGTAGAACAGAAACCTAAAAGAATTGAAGAAGCCCATTCAGAAACAAGAAAATTACATCGCGATTTGGATTCGATCTCGATGAAAACAATACATCAATGAGAAGTTAGTTCAATAAGTTTAGTACATTCTTTTTTTTTTATAGATAAACATAGAGAAACGGGTCAAAAGTCGTCTTTCTTTAAAAATGGAAGAAAAATTTGTTAGAAATTCGAAAAAGTCCGCTATGAAACAAGAAACAAGAAAGAGGGTTGAAATATACACATTGATTCTTTTTCGCAATTTTTGCTGAACCGTATGTACAAAAAGGTGCATGTACGGCTCCTAAGGGATAAAATTGGATCCTGATCAACCGACTTTATCGAGAAAGACTACTTTTTTTAGGCCAAGAGGTTGATAGTGAGATATCGAATCAACTTATTGGCCTTATGGTGTATCTCAGTATAGAGGATGATACCAAAGATCTGTATTTGTTTATAAATTCTCCGGGCGGATGGGTAATACCCGGAATAGCCATTTATGATACTATGCAATTTGTGCAACCAGATGTACAGACAGTATGCATGGGATTAGCCGCTTCAATGGGATCTTTTATTCTGGCCGGAGGAGAAATTACCAAACGTCTAGCATTCCCTCACGCTTGGCGCCAATGAGTCTTTTATTTGAGAAAAAGAAAAGAAGACTATGCCTTTGCCATATGAATATTAACTAAGAATAGCATGGCACTTCGAATTCGATATGCGAATTCTTTTTTCAAAACCATTCGATTATGTATCGAAAGAGTAGTATGAGAAAAGGGGCATTTCCGATTTTATCTGATCTATCGGAAGCCCATTTCAGCGTCACAAACTTTTTGGTTTTCACACCGGAAAGCTTTTAACAATATTTATTAACAATATTTATGTTATGAAAGAATAAAAGAATAGGAAAAAAAGAAACTTTGGGATTGCTGAATAACAGACGAAATAATAAAGCAACGGAACCATCATAGTATTTTTTACTACTCCAAAAAAAGGAAGGGTGGTTATTGGATCATTTACCGATCTGGGTCTAATAGACCCTCCATATTTTGTATTTCTTCGACGTAAGGTAAAAAGAAATTCCATAGTAGAGCCGTATGCAATACGAAAAGATGCCTGTACGGTTGTTCAATTCTATCTTTGTTTTTTATTATTCTTTATCTCTCTCGCCTTATCGTGTGAGAATAGGGGAACCCCTTCTTAATTATGGTATATCATCAGGGTAATGATCCATCAACCCGCTAGTTCTTTTTATGAGGCACAAACGGGAGAATTTATCCTGGAAGCGGAAGAACTACTGAAACTGCGAGAAACTATCACAAGGGTTTATGTACAAAGAACGGGCAAAGCTTTATGGGTTGTATCCGAAGACATGGAAAGGGACGTTTTTATGTCAGCAGCAGAAGCCCAAGCTCATGGAATTGTTGATCTTGTAGCGGTTGAATAAAAAATTTGCAGGGATTCCGCACAAATACATGATTTTGAGATTTTTACCAGATTGAATATAAGTAATTCATAATCATCGGGTTAGGATTGATCTAAACCAGTTCATTATGTATACGACTCAACATGCCAACAATTAAACAACTTATTAGAAATACAAGACAGCCAATCAGAAATGTCACGAAATCCCCCGCTCTTCGGGAATGCCCTCAACGCCGAGGAACATGTACTAGGGTGTATGTGCGACTCGTTCAGATCATGGACTAAAACAAAAGAAAGGAAAAAAAATTTCCAGTATCAGTGTGATCGGTTAGGATAGAAGGGAAGAACTCTATTCACTATCTTAAACTTCAAAAAATTCTATTCATTTTATCTATCCTTCCATTGTGTATCAAATTTATGGTTTACATTGGTGTAAATCCAATCACCTCAATTTGCAATTTAAGATGAGAAAGACTTCCCCATTGGTAGCTAATGGTTATCCATTAAGCAGGGGAAATCCTATTTTTTGTTTTTTGAAAAGGGGAAAGATTATGCCCTTATTCTTGCAAGAACGGACTAACAGGGTCAGCTACCCAGCTAATCTTCATACTTAAATACCGTTACTGTATAGGTGGATTTCGTTGTGAAAGACCTATTACTAGATATATATTTCATAGGTAGAGCCAAAGAGTGTGAACTGTACAAGTTAACAATAGCATTGATTGATTAAGGGGCTCCGGTGTATAGAGGGGACCTCCCCGTTTAAGAAGTAACCATAGAAACGATGGAACCCACTATTTCTATTTAATTTACTTGACTATGTTTTTTTGATACCTAGTATCAATTTTCTTATTTCAAGGTGAACTGCTTAGAAAAAAAAAATCGTGGTTGGGAAGGTTATAGTAGCAAAAGCCATTGGAATTTTGATTTTATACATTGGAAGAATCCGTTTTTGTTATTATATAGACTAGGAAGGAGAATAGAATAACTGAAAGAAAAGAAATCAAATAGTTATTCATCAAAATTTCATTTATTCAATGACCAGAATTAAACGAGGATATATAGCCCGGAACCGTAGAACAAAAATCCGTTTATTTACATCAACCTTTCGAGGAACTCATTCAAGACTTACTCGAACTATTACTCAACAGAAAATAAAAGCTTTGGTTTCAGCTCATCGGGATAGAGATAGGAAAAAAAGAAATTTTCGTCGTTTGTGGATCAGTCGAATAAATGCAGTAATTCGTGAGAATAAGGAAAAAATTTACTATAGTTATAGTAGATTAATGTATAATCTGTACAAAGGGCAGTTGCTTCTTAATCGTAAAATACTTGCACAAATAGCTATATTAAATAGGAGTTGTCTTTATACGATTTCCAATGAGATCCTCTAAAAATAATAAAATCAAAATTCCCCGGAGACTAAACTCCGGGAAGGTAGAGTAGAGATTTGTATGATAAAAAATAATCATATGATAAAGTCGTCAAAATGAGCAACCACGTTCAATAAAAAAAGATTTCTTCTTCTTCACCGATTCTCTTTTTTCTTACAACACAACAATCCAATTTGAATTATCGTAGTTTTCAAACAAAACATCAATTCACATTTGATTGAAATTTAGATTGGAATTTGAATTCAATTGAGAAACCTATATTTTTTTTTAAGACCAGTAGTTCGAGTGGTTGACTCGCTTTTTTCAAATTGTTTTTCATTATTAAGAAAGGGTAACGAAGATAAAATACGAGCTTGTTTTATAGCAATCGTAATTAATCGTTGTTGTTTTAAGGTCAATCTATTCACCCGTCTAGATAATATTTTTCCTTGTTCACTAATAAATCGACTAATTAAACTCATGTTTTTATAATCAATTCGATCCCCCGATTGGATCGGGGGCAAACGCCTACGAAAAGATCGCTTGGATTTCAGAAAAAGTCGCTTAGATTTATCCATGGTTTGTTTATTCCTTATCCCGAAAATCCTATTTTGTAAGAAATAGGATTTTTTCTACTTTTTTTTTTTTTCTATTCTATATTCTAAATTCTAATAGAAATATTATTAGAATTCTAATATCTATAATATCTAATAAAATAATAGAAATAATATATATATAAATAGAATTTCTAACAAAAATTTCTAACAACTAACAATAGACTAACAAATAATATATCATTTTTCATGTTCCTTGGAGGGGTGATACACAAGCAATCAATTTTATCTATTTCTTTATCTCCGTGTGAATCGTATGTTTACAACAACAGGGACAGAATTTTCTCAATTCCAATCGACTAGGCGTATTGTGTCGATTCTTTTGAGTAATATACCTGGAAATACCCGTTGATTCCTTATTCAAACTGTTTCGAACACAACTGGTACATTCCAAAATAACCGTTACTCGGATATCTTTACCCTTGGCCATGAACAACCTCCTTTGGGTTTTTGATTCACTTAATTCTTCTATTTTCCGATTCGAAGAAGAAGAAAGGAACGAATTCAAAATGAAATTATGAAAGATTTCGTTCCAATCACAATCAATAGAGTATAGTAATAATTAAGTAATACAACGATTTCTAACTATATACAGTACAGTATTTCAGGTTTCATTTAAGTATCTTGTATGATATTGTTGCCCCGCCCTAGCCATTCCATTTAGATTTCCGGTCTCACTCTATTATTAATAGAAATGGACTTGATTATTAATTGAATTTTTTATTAATTAAATTCAATTGAATCCTGGTCCGGATTCCGAGTTTCACTGAAGTTGAATCCACCTTTATTCTTTTTCTTTCTCTTTTCGAATTTATTCTAATTCTAAAAAAAGAAGGGGGATTAATCACAGATATTTGATTGTATCTCTAATCTTTTTCACCCCTTCCCGTGTCAATAACTAGGATGAAAAAAAGGGGAATATCAACGCATCCGGGAACAAACGGTTGATCTCTATCAATAGACCCGCTAAAGCCCCGAACCATAGAGTACTTACCACTGGTGCCACGGAAAGATATGTTTTTAGATCTCGCATTTTAAACCCTCCTTCTTTATTTCTTTATTGTAATTTGT